ATGTTAGTTGAAAATTATCGTAAGGGTATTAGTGTTTGAATTGAAAGTTCTAATCATAAAGATATTGGAACTTTATATTTTTTATTTGGTATTTGGGCTGGTATGGTAGGAAGATCTTTATCTTTGATTATTCGTTTAGAATTGGCTAAACCTGGTGTTTTATTGGCAGATGGTCAACTTTATAATTCTATTATTACTGCTCATGCTATTTTAATAATTTTTTTTATGGTTATACCTACTATGATTGGAGGGTTTGGAAATTGAATGTTGCCTTTATTACTAGGGGCTCCTGATATGAGTTTTCCACGTTTGAATAATTTGAGTTTTTGGTTATTGCCTACAGCGATGGTATTGATTTTAGGTTCAACTTTGGTTGATAGAGGTTGTGGTACTAGATGGACTATCTATCCTCCTTTGAGAACAAGTGGGCATCCTGGAAGTAGGGTAGATTTGGCAATTTTTAGTTTACATTGTGCAGGGATTAGTTCTATTTTGGGTGGTATTAATTTTATGACTACTACTAAAAATCTTCGTAGAAGTTCTATTTCTTTGGAGCATATGAGTTTATTTGTTTGAACTGTATTTGTTACAGTTTTTTTATTAATTTTATCTTTGCCGGTATTGGCGGGGGCTATTACTATGTTGTTAACAGATCGTAATTTGAATACTTCTTTTTTTGATCCTAGAAGAGGGGGCAATCCTTTAATTTATCAACATTTATTCTGATTTTTTGGTCATCCGGAAGTTTATATTTTGATTTTACCTGCTTTTGGTATTATTAGTCATAGTAGTCTTTATTTGACTGGAAAAAAGGAGGTTTTTGGTTCTTTAGGTATGGTTTATGCTATTTTGAGAATCGCTTTAATTGGTTGTGTTGTTTGGGCCCACCATATGTACACGGTAGGGATGGATTTGGATACTCGGGCTTATTTTACAGCTGCTACTATGGTTATTGCAGTGCCAACAGGTGTGAAAGTTTTTAGTTGATTGGCTACATTGTTTGGAACAAAGATGGTGTTTCAACCTTTATTATTGTGAGTAATAGGGTTTATTTTTTTATTTACTATTGGGGGGTTGACAGGAGTTATATTGTCTAATTCTAGTTTGGATATTATTTTACATGATACTTATTATGTTGTTAGTCATTTTCATTATGTTTTAAGTATGGGTGCAGTTTTTGGAATTTTTACTGGTATTACTTTATGATGAAGCTATATAACTGGTTTTGCTTATGATAAAATGCAAATAAGTGTTGTATTTCTTTTATTATTTGTTGGTGTAAATTTAACTTTTTTCCCTTTGCATTTCGCTGGTCTTCAAGGTTATCCTCGTAAGTACATAGATTATCCTGATATTTATTCTGTTTGAAATATTATTTCTTCTTATGGTTCTATAATTAGTATTTTTGGTTTATTTAGTTTTTTATATGTACTCTTAGAATCTTTTTTTAGGTATCGTTTGGTAATTAGTGATAATTATGTTAATAGAAGTCCTGAGCAATCTTATAGGAATAGGGTGTTTACCCATAGATATCAAAGTGAAATCTACTATAGGGCTTGCTAGGTGGATTTGTAGTATAGTAGAGTATATTTGATTGCAGATCAAGTGGGCGAGAATCTTTTGAGGTAGGTTGTTTATTTTTGTATACATATATATGTATACAAAACCATACATGTGTTAATTACACATGTATGTTTTATAACTTGATAAAACATATGTTATAATATATTTGTTATATATTATAACATATGCTTATAATATATTATTAATAATATATTATAAATATCTATCCCTCTGTTGTTTGTAACCCTCCCTTATTAATCTACTTGTTTAATGTCTCTAGTTGGTAAATTGTTTGTAATTGAATAATAATCTTGTTTATTATATGTTTTGTGTTTACACAATCATATGTATATATGTACATACATGCATATATAAATATATATGCATGTATGTTGTATGTATTTATACATTATATACGTATGCTCAGCTTAGTCTAAGAATTGAATATTTTTTCTTATGACTTAGCCAGGGGATACCCGTACAAAAGGGGGTATCACCGGCATATAAGGAAAAATATTTAATGCTGTCATTAGTAGAGACAGCTGAGCATACGTATATACTACGCTAAAATGTATGCGTAAGTGGTTTATTTGTTTTTAATTTATTGGAGTTTGGCTTGTTATGTGGTTGTTGAAAGGTCCCTGTCTTGCTTCTTTTTTTTTGTACTTATTTTTAGTATTTATTTATTTTCTCCTTTTTTTTTACCAAATTAATATAGATTGATGAGAATTTTAAAAGTTAGTTTAATTTTTAGAATAACTGGCTGTTAACCGGGAGGTAGACTTTAGAATAAGAGTTTAGTTTATGTTTAAAATGTTAAATTGTAAATTTAGAGAATTTTTTGCTCTTGTTTTTAATGTTGTTAGTGAGGTTAGTTTTGATTGTAGTGTTCGTGGTGACGGCTATCGCTTTTATTACTCTTTATGAACGTCATCTTTTGGGGGGCAGTCAACAACGTATTGGTCCTAATAAGACTAGTTTTATGGGTATTTTGCAAGCTTTGTTTGATGGTGTTAAATTATTGAAAAAGGAGCAAGAGAGTTCTTTGAAATCTTCTGAAATTTCTTTTTTATTAGTTCCTGGTATTGCTTTTGGTGTAATGTATTTGGAATGATTTGTTTTGCCTTATTTTTTTGATTTTGTAACTTTTGAGTTTGCTGTTATATTTTTTTTGTGTTTAGTGGGATTCGCAGTGTATGCGACTTTGGTAAGTGGGATTGTGAGTAAATCTAAATATAGTATATTGGGGGCTATCCGAGCTAGTGGGCAAAGAGTATCTTATGAAATTGCTTTTTCTTTGTACTTACTGGTGTTGGTAATGTATTTTAATATGTTCTATTTTTATAGTTATTTTTATGTGGGTTTGTTTTGGATTTATTTGCCATTTTTGATAATGATTTTAGCGGAATTGGGACGGGCTCCTTTTGATTTTGCTGAAGGGGAAAGTGAGTTAGTAAGAGGGTACAATGTGGAGTTTGGGAGTGTGGCTTTTGTTTTGCTGTTTTTGGGGGAATATGGAAGTTTGTTGTTTTTTAGTGTTTTAGGTTCTGTTGTTTTTTTTGGTTTTAGAATATTTTTTGCTTATGTAATTTTTAGTTTATTGGTTTTTATTCGTAGGGCATATCCTCGTTTTCGTTATGATTTTATGATGGGTTTGTTTTGGTTTAAAATGTTGCCAATTTCTTTGTTGTTTTTGTTGTATTCTGTAATTTTATTTTTATAGTATGTTAAGATATTTTAGTTTTTTAGATTTTTTGTTGTTTGTTTTTTTGATACAGTTTGTTTTTTTGTATAAGAATATTTTATTAGGTGTTTTGATGGGTGGTTTTTTGTCTGAATTACGGGGCTATATAACGTTGCAGAAGGAGCATCCTCAAAGTAGAGCAGCTTCTTCTTTTTTTTATTTAGTAATTTTGGCTACTTGTTTTGGAAGTTATTTTAGTTACTCTTGTGTCCCTTTCAGTACACTGGAGTTTGCGTTTGTTTTTTCCGTGGTGGCGTGGTTTTCCACAGTTTTAAATTATATATCTAGAAGTAAGTATGTTTTGTATTTACATAAGTCCGGAGAAGGGGTGTTAAAGACTTTAAGTAATTTGTGAGTGGAGATTTTGAGAGAGTTGTTTCGTCCGGTGGCCTTTACTGTGCGTTTGTTTGTTAATATTACTGCTGGTCATATAATAGGAGGTGCTATTAATTCTTTAGCTTTGAATTCGGGGGTATTTTATTCAAGTTTATCTATATTGGCTATTTTTGCTGAATGTGTGGTGTTCGCTATTCAAAGGTTTGTGTTCTCTCGTTTGATTTATTTATATATAATAGAGTAAATGGAGTGCTAACTTATATTTAAAGTATTAGATTTTTAATCTGAAGAAGGGTTTCCGCATTCTGGTGTTATAGCATAAGAAATGTGTTTGTTTTAAGCGCAGAAGATATTATACAACTAGTAAATTTTTCCAGGTCTTCTAAACTTGTTTAGAGATTTTTCTCGTTTACCTGTTTTGTTTATAAAAATATTGGGGGTTTTATTGTTGAGTTTGTTGAGATTTTGTAGGTCTAATTTTTTTGTTTGGGGAAGAGGGTTTGTTTTGATAACTATGATTTTTTTATTAGTAAAGAAGTTGGTAGGAGGATCAAGGGGTATTATTAATTATTTTGTTATTCAGGAGAGTTTAGGTCTTTTTTTTTTGGTTTTTAGGGGTAGATTTTTACAGTTTTTGTTGGTTATAATGAAAATTGGTGTGGCTCCTTTACATTTTTGGATTTTTTCTGTAACTAATGGTTTGAGAAATTGGTGTTTGATGTGGTTTTTAACTTTTCAAAAGTTGCCTTTTTTTTCGGTGTTGATTTTGTTAGGTGGTTTAGAGTTTGTGTTTTTAATTCTTTTTGGTATTGTTCTGTGTTATTCGCAGATTTTTATAACTAAGAGTTATAAGAATTTATTTGTTTTATCTTCTACTGAGTCTTTTAATTGGATTTTGTTGTTGAGTTTTGTTTCTTTATTAAGTGTGGTTTATTTGTTTTTGTATTATTTTGTTGTTATGGTATTGCTAATTGTTTGTTTTTATCAAAAAGAGATTTTTGATGTTAGTTGGGAGACTATTTTGATTTTTATAAATATTCCTTTTGGGGTGTCTTTTTTTATTAAGATTTTTTCTTTAGGAAGTGTATTGGTGAGTTTTAATTTTTTTTTATTGTTTTTGTTGTTTGTAATGTTTTTGGCTACTTTATCGATTGGATTTTGGGTGATTCAAAGGGCTGTAAAAGATTTTAGGGGGGTAGATGAGAATTATAAAGTTTTTTATTATTTACTGTTTCCATTGACTATGTGTGTTTTGTTTTAGATTAATGTAGTAAAATTGATTATATCATCTTGATAAGGTGAAGTTCTCGAAGAGTTTTAATAAAAGTAAAAATAGATTTTCTATGTTTAGCTACGGACTAAAAAGATTTTTACTTTTTGTATTTTAGTTTATAAAGAATATTTGTTTTTGGTGCAAGTGGATTTAGATACAATAGGTTTGGATTAGAAAGTTTTAGTATAGTTAGGTATATTTCGTTGTCGATGAGAAGGGGAAAACTTTGAATGTGAGATAGTAGTATAAATGTTTTAGTATATTCTTTTTTCGCAAGAAAGGTTAGTTATCTTATTTAGTTTTTGCTATAAGGTTTTGTAGATTTGATTATGGTCTAGGTTTGGTTAAAATAATGTTATCTAGGTGTGATTCATGTAGTGGGCAATATTTATTGACCTTGGTAAATTATCATTTGTATATTGTCTGTTCCAGAATAATCGGCTAGGCGGATTAAATTAGAACTCTAATTGTGTTTATGTTAGATTTTATAGAAGAGTCTTAATTATTCTAGGGTGAAATTAGGAATTTTACTTATAAGATTAATCTAATATATAAGATTTTTTGAATGAACCAGATTAGTACCTGGGTAAGAAAAATTAAATAAGGCAGGAGTAAAGTGGTGTTTAAACTGAAATAATATTGGCAGGTTTTTAAATTATCTTTGGAGGTTGGACTGTAATTGAGAGCCCTCATTTACGGCTTTAGTTTTTGTTGTATGTATGATCGTTTATTTTATTCTTAGGGGTTGTAATTTTAAGTTTTTTATTGAGAAAACAGATATTTACCTAGTTTATGCTAGAGATGGATCTGACCTACAATATGTAAAGATGTGGAGTAAGAAATTAGTTTGGTTTATGAAAATGTAAAAGACAGTAAATTGGTTTTAATGTCTGATTGAAGATTATCTAAAGACGGTACAAATCATCCATCAATTGCCCAAAGGGGAGTAAGTTGTAGTAAAGTAGAATTAGGGGAACCTGTTTCTAGTAGTTTGTATGATGAACTATATTTTGAAACTTTGAAAGTTTCATTGGAGATTTTTCTCGTGGTTTTATCTTCTTAGTTTAGTATTTAAAATGTGATTTTGAAGTGATCAAGAGATTTAGAAGGTGATTTTTCGTAATTTAGGTTTATTTATAAAACAATTTATTTTAAGTTTGCCGGCTAGAAAGGCGTTAACTTTGAATTGGAATTTTGGGAGTATGTTGGGTATGGTTTTGGTGGTTCAATTGTTAACAGGTCTTTATATGTCTTGTTATTATAGTAATGATTCTGAATTGGCTTTTAATAGGGTTCAGTATATTATATATGAAGTTAAGATGGGTTGGTTAGCTCGTAGAGTACATTTCAATAATGCTAATTTTTTTTTTATTTTTATATTTTTGCATTTTTTTAAAGGTTTATTTTTTCAAAGTTATCGTTTAGGTGGAGTTTGAGTTGTTGGGATATTAATATTTGTATTGACTATATTGGCAGCTTTTACTGGGTATGTTTTGGTTTGAGCGCAAATGAGTTTCTGGGCGGGGGTAGTTATTACTAGTTTGTTGAGTGTTATTCCTATTTGAGGCCATCAAATTGTGTCTTGAGTTTGGGGGGCATATATTATAGCTGGTACAACTTTAAAATTTTTTTTTGTTATCCATTTTTTAATTCCTTGAGTTATTTTGGTTTTGGTAGTTGTTCATTTATTATTATTACATGAGACGGGGAGAACTTCTGTAATTTATTGTCATAGCGGAACGGAAAAAGAGTTTTTTGGTCCTTATTATTGATTTAAGGATATGTTAAATGTTTTTCTTTGATTGATATTTTTTATGTTTGTTTTTTTATATCCTTTTAGTCTTAGGGATCCTGAGATATTTATTGAGGCTAATCCTATGACTAGTCCTGTTCATATTGTGCCTGAATGGTATTTTTTGTTTGCTTACGCTATTTTGCGTGCTATTCCTAATAAGATTTTAGGTGTGGTGGCTTTGATTATAAGTGTGGGTATTTGATTTGTTTTTGTATTTTTTCATAATTTTGTTTCTCCTATAGTCCGTTTTCATAAATTTTTGGTGAGAGTTTTTTTATTTAATGGTATTGTGTTGAGTTGATTATGGCACTGCATGGTACAAGATCCGTTTGTTTTTGGCAGAATATTTTGTACTTTTATGTATTTTTTTCTTGTGTTTTCAATTGGTTTTAATTCTTGATTCTGAAAGTTTTTTTATATTTCGATTAAAATGCCCGTTTTTTAACATATATAGTATAAGATTTTATATTCAATTTAGGTTTGAAAGAAGAGGGTATGTTATTTATCATAATTTTCATATTTTGAGTCTTTCTAGTTATCCGTTTTTGGTGTTTTTGAGTTTAACTGGTTTGATGAGTTCTATAGTGATTTTTTTCAAGTATGGTTTTTATATGGGTTTGTTATTGTGTTTGTTTTCTTTGCTTTTGGTTTCTTTTGTTTGAGGTAAAGATATTGCTATGGAGGGATTGAGTGGTTATCATAATTTTTTTGTTATAGATGGTTTTAAGTTTGGAGTTATAATTTTTATTTTTAGTGAGTTTATGTTTTTTTTAGGAATTTTTTGGACTTTTTTTGATGCTGCTTTAGTTCCTTCTAGTGAATTGGGGGAGTCATGGTCTCCTGCTGGGATGGTTTTGGTTAACCCTTTTGGAGTCCCATTATTAAATACTATTATTTTATTGAGTAGAGGGGTAACAGTGACTTGGGCACATTATAGTTTGTTAAGTAATAAAAGATGTTTTAATAGGTTATTGTTGACTTGCATTTTGGCTTTTTATTTTACTTTGATGCAGGCTATAGAGTATAAGGAGGCTAGGTTTTCTATGTCGGATGGGATTTATGGGAGGATTTTTTATTTGTCTACTGGTTTTCATGGTCTACATGTGATTTGTGGAGGGCTGTTTTTGTTAATGAATTTGATTCGTTTGATGTTATCTCATTTTAATTATAGTCATCATTTGGGTTTGGAATTTGGAATTATTTATTGGCATTTTGTAGATGTAGTTTGATTATTTTTGTTTGTGTTTGTTTATTGGTGATCATATTTAGGTCATTGTAGTTTAAGTTAAAAATAAATAATTTGTAATTATTAGTTTAGGATGACTTTGTTAATATGATTGCTGTTGTCTTTTTATTTTTTTAATTGATCTAGATATTTTCTATTGTTTATGTTTTTGTTGAGTTTGTGGATGTTAAATAGTGTATGTTGAGGAGGTTTATTTTTTATAGGGGGCAGATATACTTATATTATGTTGATTTTGATGAGTCTTTTTATTTTAGGAGTGGTAATGATATCAGAAAAGAATAAGGTTTTACGTATTTTGTCAGGTATTTTGGTTATGGTTTGTTTTTTCTTTTTTGTACCAGGAAGAATACTTATATTGTATATGTTTTTTGAATTATCTATTTTTCCTATTGTTGTGATGATTCTAGGGTATGGGTCTCAGATTGAGAAAATTAATTCTGCTTATTATTTACTTTTTTATGCCGCTCTGTGTTCTTTTCCTTTTTTGTTTATTTATTTTAAGAGTTTATTTTTTATAAATTTTGTTTATTTTGATTTTATTTTTTCTTGGGAAATAGTTTTTGTTTTAAGTTTAAGTTTTATGATGAAGTTTCCTGTGTTTTTTTTGCATTTATGGTTGCCTAAGGCCCATGTAGAGGCACCTACAACTGCTAGTATATTATTGGCTGGTTTGCTATTAAAATTGGGAACTGCGGGATTTTTGCGTATTATAAAATGTTTTTATTTTGTTCATGTTAATTTTTGATGATTTTTGGGTCTTGTTGGTATGTTGATAGCTTCATTTAGATGTATTTTTCAAAGGGATTCAAAATCTCTTGCTGCATATTCTTCTGTTACTCATATAAGATTTTTATTATTATCTCTTATTTTTTTATGGAGAAGAAGTAAAACTAGTGGTTTTATAATAATATTATCTCATGGTTATGTATCTACTTTGATGTTTTTTATGGTGGGGGAGTTTTTCCATGTCTCTGGAAGGCGTTTGGTCTATTATATAAATGGTTTTTTTTCTTCTAGTATGTTGTTAGGTATTTTGTTTAGAGTGGTTTTTATGGCTAATAGAGGTGTTCCTCCTTCTTTATCTTTTTTAACTGAGTTTGTTACTATTAGGGTTTTTATAAATTTATTGAGTGTAGGATTCTGGTTGGTGTTTTTGTATTTTTTTTTGAGTTTTTATTATTCAATTTATTTTTTGACTAATGCAGTGATGGGTAAATCTTTTGTGGATGTGGCTCCAATGAATGTGAGATTTAGTGTTCCTTTGGTGGTAATGATGTATAATATTTTATGGTGTAGTGTGCTGTTGTAAGAGGGGGGTTTTGAGAAATGGAGGGAGTCGTTAAATTTTTACTTTTATTTTAAAACGTATTAAAATTATTTTGAAATAATTAAATTACGTTTTAATAAATAAAAGTAATCTGAAAAGGGATAAGGTAGGATAAGTTAAGTCTGAGGGGTTTCATATCCTCTAGGTGGTTGAGGCTCTTGTTTTTAGATCTCTTAGTATAAAAAGTATGCTTGACTTCCAATTAAGAGGTATAGGAGATTAATTTATAATCTTTTTCAATTTTATGGGTTAAATTTTTCGGATAGTCTTTTTTCTAGTTATATGGATTGATTTCATAATTTTAATTGTAGTCTTCTTTTTGGGGTTCTACTTTTTGTAAGTACTATATTTGTATATTTAATTGCTAATAATTTTTATTTTAAGAGTAAGAAAATTGAGTATCAAATGGGTGAATTTTTATGTAGTGTTTTGCCGACTTTGATTTTATTGATGCAGATGATTCCTTCTTTGAGTTTGTTATATTATTACGGACTAATAAATCTTGATAGTAATTTGACTGTTAAGGTTGTGGGGCATCAATGATATTGAAGGTATGAATATAGGGATATTCCTGGTTTGGAGTTTGATTCTTATATGAAATCTTTGGATCAGTTGGAGTTAGGAGAGCCTCGTTTGTTGGAAGTTGATAATCGTTGTGTTTTGCCTTGTGATACTAATATTCGTTTTTGTATTACTTCTGGGGATGTGATTCATTCTTGGGCTGTTCCTTCTATATCTATTAAGTTGGATGCTATAAGTGGTATTTTGACTACTTTGACTTATAATTTTCCTGTGTTGGGGGTTTTTTATGGTCAGTGTTCTGAAATTTGTGGTGCTAATCATAGTTTTATGCCAATTGTTTTGGAGGTAACTTTGTTGGATAATTTTAGTATGTGGTGTATAGGAATGTTGGATTAAGCTTTTTAGTTTAATTAAAATTTTTGTATGTGGAGCAAAAGATCTTGGAAGCTTTTTATTTTTTTTTGTTTTTAATTAGTATTGCATACTGATGGAAGAGATTTTTATGGATTTATAATTAATAGAAATAAAGAGTTAAAAAGAACTTGGTTTTATTATTGTATAATAAGAATTAGTTTTTTTTGTTTTGATATGTCGATCTTTATTATATCTGTATTGTTTGATATTATTAGAAATTTGTGTAGGTGTGTTTTTAATTTGAGGTTGTATGATTTAGAGTTTTTATTTTTGTGGTGTTGTGACTTATCTTGTTTAGGGAGAAAGGGTAAATGGAAGTTTTGATTTTTATTAATTTTTTAATAATTTATTGATTTTTATTTTAGTAGATGTTTTTTATTTTTTGTTTTTGTTAAATTTAATTTTGAGAATTTGAAATATAATCAAATGTTTTTAAAGACTGATGTCTTTATATAGGATTGTCTTCTGCTCTATGAATTTTTTAATGGCCGCCTTAGCGTGAGGGCATGAAAGTAGCAAAATGATTTGTGTTTTTATTGAATTCGAGTATGAAAGGAGGTTTTGGTTATTTTTATTCTTTTTTGTTTTGAATTATTTTTATATTTAAGAATTAATATAAATGGTTAAACAAAGATAAGTCTTCGGAAATTCTGCTGGTTTATTATTTTCTTTTTGATAGTAATCTGGGTTTTTTAGGGCAAAGGTGTATGTAGTTTGGGTTTACTAGTGTTATTGAATAGAGTTACTCCGGAGTTAACAGAAATTTACGTTTTTTCTAGATGTTATAGAAGGAAGGATTTTACATCGATGTTGTATTTTAACTGGACGGAGGAGTAGTAATTCTGTTTTTTGAGACTGTTCTTCTTTTAGGAAGTTAAACGTGATATTAGTTTAATTCATCGTGAGATAGAATTGATTATCTTGTTAGTTATTTTGTTTTTTAGTGGTTAGTACGAAAGGAAAATTATTAAAATTTTAAATTGTTTAGTGTTGTGAGTGTTGGTGTTTGTGGGGAGGTTTTTGGTTTTTTTGTGTATAGTTTTTTATTTGTTGAATTTTTTTTTGAGTACTAAAGATTTGAGTTTTTGTAAGGTGAGTACTTTTGAGAGTGGATTTAGAAGTATTAGTTTAATTCAAAGTTCTTTTAGAATTCATTTTTTTATTATAATGTTGATGTTTGTAATTTTTGACTTAGAGGTGGTGATGTTATTGGGGGTGGTAGTATCTGATTTGAGTTCTATTGTGGGATTTTTGATGTTAATGTTTTTTGTTTTAGGAGGTTTTTATATGGAATGGTGATACGGTAAATTGGTATGAATGGTTTTTGAGAATTTTAATTTTTTTGATTTTTTTTAGTTTATTAAGGTTTTTTTTTATTTATCTATTGCCAATGCTAAATTTGAGTTTGTATTTTTTGGAATGGGGATTTGTTTCTTATAAATTGTCTTTAGATCAGGAGAATTTTTTGTTTTCTATAGCTTTGTTAGTGGGTACTTTGAGTGTTTTAATTTTTAGGTCCTATTATTTAAATGGTGAGTTAAATTTTAATTATTATTATTTTGTTTTATTGGTTTTTGTTGGAAGGATGTTTAGTTTGATGTTTAGGACTGGGGGTTTTAGAATATTGGTTAGTTGAGATATTCTGGGTATTTCTAGTTTTTTTTTGGTATTATTTTATAATAATTGGGATAGATGTAGGGGTGCTATGAATACTGTTTTGACTAATCGTATTGGGGATTTTTTTTTGTTTATTTTTTTTTCTGGAATTGTTTTTAGTAGGTGATATTTTTATGGTTTGTCTGTATTTATATTTTTGGGTGTGCTATTGTTGTTGTTGGCGGCTTTTACTAAGAGAGCGCAATTTCCTTTTAGTAGGTGGTTGCCAAAAGCTATGAGGGCTCCGACTCCTATTAGTTCTTTGGTACATAGAAGGACTTTGGTTACTGCGGGTTTAATTTTAGTTATAAACTTTAAAGAAATTATGTTAGATTTGAATTTTTCTAGTTTAGTTATATTGGGGGGGTTGTTAACTATGTTTTTTTCTAGTGTTAGGGCTTTATTTGAAGAGGATATAAAAAAGGTTGTGGCTTTGAGAACTTTGTCTCAGATGGGGTTTTGTATGTTGACTATTGGTTTAGGTTTGAGTTTTATTTCTTTAATTCATATGGTGAGTCATGCTTTTTTTAAGAGTTGTTTGTTTATGCAGATCGGGTTTTTAATTCATAATAGCTTTGGTCAACAAGATGGTCGTAATTATAGTAATTTAGGTAGTGTTCCGTATTGTATTCAGTTGCAGTTATTGGTGACTTTATTTTGTTTGTGTGGTCTTTTGTTTTCTAGTGGTGCTGTGAGTAAGGATTTTATCTTGGAATTTTTTTTTGTAAATAATTTTTGATTGGTATTATCTTTGTTGTTTTTTTGTTCTGTTTTTTTGACTTTTGGTTATAGGTATCGTTTGTGGAAGGGATTTTTTATTAGTTTTGGTAAGTCGGTGTTTGTTAATGTGGGTAGAGTATTAATAAATTTTTTGAGATTGGTGTTGATTGTTATGTCTATTTTTTTTATGTGGTGATTGGGAGTAAATTTGCTACAGGTACCTACTTTATATTTGTATGTGGACTTTTTTGTGCCTTTATTTTTTGTGTTGTTAATTTTATTTTTTATTTATTTTGTGGTTAAATTTTTGTTGAAGGAAGTGGTCTATAAATTTCTTGTGGATTATTTTGCTAAATTTTTTATTTATTTTATAAAAAATTTTAAATTTGTGGATATGTTTTTGGGGGGAGTGAATGATAAGGGCTATAATTTTATCATGAGAGGTAGTTCGAGTTTTATACTGTTGATAAGGAATATGTATTATAATTCTTTGATTTTAGTTATTTTTATTGTGTTTTTTTTAATTTAGGGTTTTAGTTTAGAAAAAATTTATATGTTGCATATATAAGAGAGATGACTCTACAGTATTTAGTTTAATGAAAATATGGTATTTGGGTTATCAAGATTTGTTACTGGGATTTTTAGTTTAAGTTTGAATGTCTCTTTTACACGGAGGAGGTTGATAGATCTTTTAATTAGGTTATTTTTTGTGGTGGCATTAATTAGTTGTATTTACAGGTATTTAAATATTAATCCTATGAAGAGGAGTTTGTTATTGGTTCTAACTATGTTAATATTTATGCCTTTATTGTCTTTTTTTGTGGTGAGTTGGTATTCGTATTTTATTTGTTTGTTGTTTTTAAGTGGTGTATTTGTGATTTTAGTTTATTTTTCTGGTTTTTCTAAGATGGTGAGTTTGAACGTAAGGAGTGGAGGGTTTTTATTGTTGCTAACTCTATTGTTATTTGTTGGTAGTGGTTATATATATAATTCTTGTCTGGATATTAATAATTTTTATTATGATGTGAATTGGTTTTTGTTTTTTTGTTTGGTAGTATTTTTATTGTTTTTTATGAATTTTGTAAGTTACTTTTTAGGTTTTGTAGGAGCTTTGCGTAAGTTGTAATTGTTTTTTTGTTTATTAGATCTTTTTATTTATTGTTGAAGTGGCAACGCTTTATTTTTATTTTAATTGCTTTGGAGTTTTTAATGATGAGTTTATTTTATTTTTTTGCTATAAGTGTTGGTGAGATAATATTTTTTTACTTTATATGTGTGGGTGTAATTTCGAGGGTTTTAGGTTTGTTAGTGATAATTGTTAGTGTTAAATACTATGGTGATGATATGTGTATTTTTTAGCAGATTTAGGTTAAATTTTAAACTTTTAGTCTTCAAAACTGGCGATTTAATCTGTAG